GTCACCGTAGCTTAACACAAAGCATGGCACTGAAGATGCCAAGATGGACATTAACCCGCCCGAGCGACACAAAGATTTGGTCCTAATCTTAATGTTACTTCTTACTAAACCTACACATGTAAGTATCAGCAAACCAGTGAAAATGCCCCAAAAGTCACACCAGACAATAGGAGCCGGTATCAGGCACGCCATGACAGCCCAAAACGCCTTGCTTCGCCACACCCCCAAGGGTACTACAACAGTGATTAACCTTAAGCAATAAGCCCAAGCTTGACTTAGTTATAGTAAATCTAAACCACAGGGCTGGTAAATCTCGTGCCAGCCACCGCGGTTATACAAGAAGCCCAAAGCAACAACAACACGGCGTAAAATGTGGTTAAACCATAATACCTAATAAACCTAAAGCCAACCCAACACCAAACTGTCATACGTAAAGTATTAGTCAACCCAATACCAAAAATAGCTTTAGTACAACAGACAACTTGAACCCACGATCGTTAAGACACAAACTGGGATTAGATACCCCACTATGCTTAACCCTAAACCTAGATACTTCAAATACAAAAACATCCGCCAGAAAACTACGAGCAAAACGCTTAAAACTCCAAGGACTTGGCGGTATCTCAAATCCCCCTAGAGGAGCCTGTTCTATAATCGATAATCCCCGCTAAACCTCACCATCTTTTGCCAACACAGCCTATATACCACCGTCACAGCCTACCTTATGAGAGCCATAAAAGTAAGCCCAACAGCTCAAACAGCTAACAAGTCAGGTCAAGGTGTAGCTAACTAAGGTGGAAGAAATGGGCTACATTTTCTACAATAGAAATCACCACAGAATAGACTCATGAAATACGATCTAAATTAAAGCAGGATTTAGTAGTAAACTGAGAATAGAGAGCTCAATTTAAAACGGACCTGAGATACGCACACACCGCCCGTCACCCCCATCAATATATGCCCGACCAGCTAAATAAACACCCAACAAACAAACAGATGGGGTAAGTCGTAACAAGGTAAGTGTACCGGAAGGTGTACTTGGATTACAAAACATAGCTTAAATACAAAGCATTCAGCTTACACCTGAAACATACCCAATCACAAGGGTTGTTTTGAGCAAACCATTAGCTCAACTAACCAACCCCAAACCAACAAAACAAATAACCTACACAAACCAAACTAAAACATTATCCAAAATTCAAGTATAGGCGATAGAAAAATAATTTGAAGCAATAAAAACAGTACCGCAAGGGAAAAATGAAAAAAATGAAATATAACCAAGCAAAAAAAAGCAAAGATTAACCCTTGTACCTCTTGCATTATGATTTAGTCAGAAATACCTGGGCAAAGAGAACTGAAGTCCAAATCCCCGAAACTAAGTGAGCTACTTAAAGGCGGCCAACATTAACCATAAAGCTATCGTCATCTCTGTGGCAAAAGAGTGACAAGACCATTAAGTAGAGGTGAAAAGCCTAACGAACCTAGTGATAGCTGGTTGCTCAATAAAAGAGTATAAGCTCAACCCTAAATATTCCCCCAAACAACTAAAAGTTACAAGAAATATCTAGGAGCCATTCAATTAGGGCACAGCCAAATTGAAACAGGACACAACCTAAAATGAAGGACAAAACACCCATCACCAACCTCACGTAGGCCTTAAAGCAGCCACCAATAAAGACCGCGTCAAAGCCCCACCACCACAAATATAAACAACTAATCCACTCCTCAAATAACACTGAGCCATTCTACCCAAATAGAAGAACTAATGCTAAAATGAGTAACAAGAAGACAAACTTCTCTTCTACGCTAGCTTAAACCAGAACAGACAAACTACTGGTTATTAACAGCCAACATAAAAACAACAACACTAAACACAACATATAACACAAACTGTTAACCCAACACAGGAGCGTAAAACAGAAAGATTAAAACCTGTAAAAGGAACTAGGCAAACAAAGGACCCGACTGTTTACCAAAAACATAGCCCCCAGCAACTAACCAATATTGGGGGTGATGCCTGCCCACTGACACTGTTTAACGGCCGCGGTATCCTAACCGTGCAAAGGTAGCGTAATCACTTGTCTTTTAAATAAAGACTAGTATGAAAGGCTAAACGAGGCCCTACCTGTCTCTTACAGACAATCAGTGAAATTGATCTCCTCGTGCAAAAGCGAGAATACAAATATAAGACGAGAAGACCCTGTGGAACTTCAAAAAACCATCAATTAACACCATACCCACCCCAAACTCGGGACCCCAAACTAAAATTAACACCTGAGACATATTTTTGGTTGGGGCGACCTCGGAGTAAAATAAAACCTCCGAAAAAAGAACATAATTCCTTACCTAGAAAAACAACCCAAAGTGCTAACAGCAAAATGATCCAACCTGTTTGATCAACGAACCAAGCTACCCCAGGGATAACAGCGCAATCCCGTCACAGAGTCCCTATCGACGACGGGGTTTACGACCTCGATGTTGGATCAGGACATCCTAATGGTGCAACAGCTATTAAGGGTTCGTTTGTTCAACGATTAAAGTCCCACGTGATCTGAGTTCAGACCGGAGCAATCCAGGTCGGTTTCTATCTATAACTAAATCTTTTCCAGTACGAAAGGACCGAAAAGATAAGGCCCACATTAACACCAAGCCTTAAACTTACATTAGTGACTACAACTGAACTAATAATAAAAATATTACCCACAACCCAAAATACAGGGTTACATTGGGGTGGCAGAGCCAGGTAATAATGCAAAAGACCTAAACCCTTTACCCAGGGGTTCAACTCCCCTTCCCAATTATGTCCAAACTATTACCAAACCTACTATCCCCCCTAATGTACACAGTACCCATTCTAATCGCCGTAGCCTTCTTCACCCTAATCGAACGAAAAATCCTAGGATACATACAACTACGAAAAGGCCCCAACATCATCGGCCCATACGGCCTACTACAGCCCGTAGCCGATGGTATAAAACTATTCACAAAAGAGCCCATTTACCCCACAAACTCATCCCCCACACTATTCATACTCGCCCCAACACTAGCCCTACTACTAGCCCTATCAATCTGACTACCACTACCAATACCATTCTCACTTGCCGACCTTAACCTGGGCCTACTATTCTTAATCTCAATCTCTAGCTTCACAGTATACTCAATCATTTGATCAGGCTGATCCTCAAATTCAAAATATGCTTTAATCGGCGCCCTCCGAGCAGTAGCACAAACCATCTCCTACGAAGTAACCCTCGGTATCATCCTCATTTCAATGATCCTGTTCTCCGGAGACTTCAATACACAAACCTTCACAACTACACAAGAACCAATATTCCTAGCTTTCTCCTCATGACCCCTAATAATAATATGATATATCTCCACCCTAGCAGAAACAAATCGATCACCATTCGACCTCACAGAGGGCGAATCAGAGCTAGTATCAGGGTTCAACGTAGAATACGCTGCCGGCCCATTCGCATTACTATTCCTAGCAGAATACGCCAACATTCTAATAATAAACACAATAACCTCCATCATATTCCTAGGCTCCTCCCCCATAAACAACCCACCAGAACTACTCACCATAACTACAATTATAAAAACCATACTACTATCTACAGGATTCCTATGGGTACGAGCCTCGTACCCTCGATTCCGATATGACCAACTAATATTCTTACTCTGAAAAAATTTCCTCCCAATCACACTATCTCTATGCCTATGACACACCTCCATACTCACCACTTTCGCCGGACTACCACCCATACTTTAAGGACACGTGCCTGAATAATAGGATTACCTTGATAGGGTGAACAATAGAGGTTCAAACCCTCTCGTCTCCTTAGAAAAATAGGACTCGAACCTACACCTAAGAGATCAAAACTCCTTATACTTCCATTATACTACATCCTAGTAAAGTCAGCTAATTAAGCTTTTGGGCCCATACCCCAAAAATGTTGGTTTAAACCCCTCCTCTACTAATGAACCCACATGCAAACATAATCATTATTTCAAGCCTGATCCTAGGCCCAGTAATCACAATCACAAGCAACCATTGAATTATAGCATGAGTAGGCCTAGAAATCAATATACTAGCAATCATCCCACTTATCGCCAAACAACACCACCCACGAGCAATCGAAGCCCCTATCAAATACTTCCTAACACAAGCATCCGCTTCATCACTGCTCTTATTCTCAGTCATCAACAACGCTTGAGACTCAGGACAATTCAACACCTCACAACTATCCAACACCACATCATGTGTAATAATTACCACTGCCCTAGCAATAAAACTAGGACTAGCCCCATTTCACTACTGACTGCCAGAAACCCTACAAGGAACTACAACAATAATAACCCTAATCCTCACAACATGACAAAAACTAGCCCCACTATCACTTCTAATAATAATCAACCAATCCCTAAACACACTACTTCTGACCACACTTAGCCTACTGTCCATCCTAATCGGAGGCTGAGGTGGACTAAACCAAACCCAACTCCGAAAAATTATAGCCTTCTCCTCAATCGCTCACCTGGGATGAATATCCCTAATTCTAACCCTATCAACTAAACTCACAATATTAACATTTTACACATACGTGTCCATAACTGCAACAATACTCTTAATAATTAAACTACTAGAAACTAACAAAATATCAACAATAATAACATCATGGACAAAACTACCCATACTCAACTCCATAATAATACTAAACTTAATATCATTAGCAGGCCTACCCCCCTTAACAGGATTCATACCAAAATGACTAATCCTACAAGAACTAACCAAAAACAATATAACAACTATCGCAACCCTAACAGCCATTTTCTCACTACTCAGCTTATTCTTCTACCTACGAATCGCATATTACTCAACCATCACACTACCACCAAACACAAACAACTACTCACAACAATGACGCCACAAAACTAACCAAAAACCTTACCTACCCCCAATAATCACCATATCAGCCCTCCTCGCCCCAATCATGCCCACCCTTACAACAATTATATAGAAACTTAGGATAATGCTACAAACCAGGGGCCTTCAACCCCCCAAATAAGAGAAAAACAACTCTTAGTTTCTGTGATAAATATTTAAGACCTGTAAGACTCTACCTTACATCTCCTGAATGCAACTCAGACACTCTAATTAAGCCAAGGCCTCACTAGACAAATGGGTCTCGATCCCATAAATAATTTAGTTAACAGCTAAACACCCAATCCAGCGGGCTTTTGCCTAAAAATTTTTCCCGCTATAAAATAAAGCGGGAAAACCAAGACACCACTTACAGTGTATCTCCAAATTTGCAATTTAGCGTGAATTTCACTACAAGGCTTGATAAGAAGGGGAGTTAAACCCCTGTAAAAAGGTTTACAGCCTAACGCCTATCTCAGCCATCTTACCAGTGATTTTAACCCGTTGACTATTCTCCACCAACCATAAAGACATCGGCACCCTCTACTTAATTTTTGGGGCCTGAGCAGGTATGGTCGGCACAGCCCTAAGCCTATTAATCCGAGCAGAATTAAGCCAACCTGGCACCCTCCTAGGAGATGACCAAATTTACAATGTAATTGTCACAGCACATGCCTTTGTCATAATTTTCTTCATGGTCATGCCTGTAATAATCGGCGGCTTTGGTAACTGACTAGTACCACTAATAATTGGGGCCCCCGACATGGCATTCCCACGAATAAACAATATAAGTTTCTGATTACTACCACCATCCTTACTGCTACTCCTAGCATCATCAGGCATTGAAACAGGTGCAGGCACTGGTTGAACCGTATACCCCCCATTAGCCAGCAACCTAGCCCATGCTGGCGCATCAGTAGACTTAACCATCTTCTCCTTACACCTAGCTGGAGTATCCTCAATCCTAGGGGCTATCAACTTCATCACCACAGCAATCAATATAAAATCCCCCACAATATCACAATACCAAACCCCATTATTTGTTTGATCAGTCGTAATTACAGCTGTATTACTACTCTTATCTCTACCAGTATTAGCTGCTGGAATCACAATACTACTTACCGACCGAAACTTAAATACAACCTTCTTCGACCCCTCAGGCGGAGGAGACCCAGTATTATACCAACACCTGTTTTGATTCTTTGGCCACCCAGAAGTATACATCCTCATCCTACCAGGGTTTGGCATAATCTCCCATGTAGTAACATATTACGCCAACAAAAAAGAACCGTTTGGCTACATAGGCATAGTCTGAGCAATGATATCCATTGGATTCTTAGGATTCATCGTCTGAGCCCACCACATATTCACCGTTGGAATGGACGTAGATACACGAGCCTATTTCACATCAGCCACAATAATTATCGCCATTCCAACAGGGGTAAAAGTATTCAGCTGACTAGCCACACTACACGGAGGCCTTATCAAATGAGACGCTGCCATACTATGGGCCTTAGGCTTCATCTTTTTATTCACAATCGGAGGATTAACAGGCATCGTACTGGCCAACTCATCACTAGATATTGTATTACACGATACATACTATGTTGTAGCCCACTTCCACTATGTGTTATCAATGGGGGCCGTATTTGCCATTATAGCCGGATTTACCCACTGATTCCCGCTCTTCTCCGGCTACTCACTACACCAAACCTGAACTAAAGTACACTTCGGAGTTATATTTGCAGGGGTAAATATAACTTTTTTCCCACAACACTTCCTAGGTCTTGCCGGCATACCACGACGTTACTCTGACTACCCTGATGCTTACACCCTATGAAATTCTGTTTCATCTATCGGATCTATGATCTCCCTAATTGCAGTAATCATAATAATATTTATTATTTGAGAAGCCTTCTCATCAAAACGAAAAATCACAACAATCGAACTAACAACCACCAATGTAGAATGACTACATGGCTGCCCCCCTCCATACCACACCTACGAAGAACCCACCCACGTACAATAACACAAGAAAGGAAGGATTTGAACCCCCTAAAGTTAGTTTCAAGCCAACCACATGACCTACATGTTTCTCTCTCAAGACGTTAGTAAACACATTACATAGCTTCGTCATAGCTAAATTATAGGTTTAACCCCTTTACGACTTAATGGCCCATCCCCTCCAACTAGGATTTCAAGACGCAATATCACCAATCATAGAAGAACTACTACACTTCCATGACCATACATTAATAATTGTATTCTTAATCAATACTATAGTACTTTACATCATCACCACAATAATAACAACAAAACTAACACACACTAATACTATAAACGCTCAAGAGGTAGAAATCATTTGAACAATTCTCCCAGCCATCGTCCTAATCACCATCGCACTTCCTTCCCTACGCGTCCTGTACCTAATAGACGAAATCAACAACCCATACCTAACCATCAAGGCCATGGGCCACCAGTGATACTGAACATATGAATACACCGACTACGAAAACCTAGAATTCGACTCATACATAATCCCAACCCAAGACCTAACAAAAGGACACTTCCGACTATTAGAAGTAGACCACCGAATAGTAATCCCAATAGAATCCCCAATCCGAATGCTAATTTCAGCCGAAGACGTTCTGCACTCATGAGCAATGCCATCATTAGGTGTAAAAACAGATGCCATCCCAGGACGGCTGAACCAAACAACCTTTACCACGACACGACCAGGAATCTTCTATGGACAGTGCTCAGAAATCTGCGGAGCTAACCACAGTTTCATACCAATCGTAGTAGAATCAATCCCCCTTAACCACTTCGAAGCCTGATCCTCACTAATATTACCATAAACACTACAGAAGCTAAACTGGACAGCACTAGCCTTTTAAGCTAGAGAAGAGAAATGACCAACTCTCCTTAGTGACATGCCACAACTCAACCCCAACCCTTGATTATCCATCCTACTAATTACATGATTAACCTACATCACAATTCACCAACCAAAAATCATATCATTCTCACAAACAAACAACATTACCAATGACCCTAAATACCAAATCACCAACCCATGAAATTGACCATGAACTTAACAATTTTCGACCAATTCCTGAGCCCACAAATCCTAGGACTATCATTAATAACACTAGCTATCATCACACCACCAATAATCTTCCCAACCCAAAACAACCGATGACTAACCAACCGCTTATCTGCCCTACAACTACTAATAATTAACACAATCACAAAACAATTAATACTACCAATCAATAAACCAGGACATAAATGGGCCATCACCCTAACATCACTAACAACCCTACTACTAACCACCAACCTACTCGGACTCCTACCTCACACATTCACTCCAACCACCCAACTATCTATAAACATAGCCCTAGCCGTACCCCTCTGATTAGCTACCATCCTTACAGGCCTACGAAACCAACCAACAAAATCACTAGGACATCTACTACCAGAAGGCACACCCATCCCCCTAATTCCAACCCTCATTATCATTGAAACCATCAGCCTACTAATTCGACCCTTAGCCCTGGGAGTTCGACTAACAGCCAACCTCACAGCCGGACATCTACTAATCCAACTAATCTCCACCGCCACTATCACCCTAATACCCACATCACCCATACTATCCCTACTAACCCTGACCATCCTCCTGCTACTAACGCTACTAGAACTAGCTGTTGCCATAATCCAAGCATATGTATTTGTACTACTACTAAGCCTATACCTACAAGAAAACATCTAATGGCCCACCAAACACACGCCTACCACATAGTAGACCCAAGCCCATGACCACTCACCGGAGCGACAGCAGCACTACTACTAACTTCAGGACTTGCCATATGATTCCATTATGGTTCAACAACACTAATAGTCCTTGGCCTACTAACTACACTCCTAACAATACTGCAATGATGACGAGACATTGTACGAGAAAGTACATTCCAAGGACACCACACCATGCCAGTCCAAAAGGGGCTACGATATGGGATAATCCTATTCATCACATCAGAAGTATTCTTCTTCATTGGCTTCTTCTGAGCATTTTACCACTCAAGCCTTGCCCCAACCCCCGAACTAGGGGGTTGCTGACCACCAACCGGGGTCCAACCCCTCAACCCATTTGAAGTCCCACTATTAAACACAGCAGTCTTATTAGCCTCAGGAGTAACAATCACCTGAGCCCACCACAGCCTAATAGAAGCCAACCGAAACCAATCAACACAAGCCCTCACCCTTACCGTCATCCTAGGGTTATACTTCACAGGCCTCCAGGCTATAGAATACTACGAAGCACCATTCACAATTGCCGATGGAATTTATGGCTCAACATTCTTCGTAGCAACAGGCTTCCACGGTCTCCATGTAATTATTGGCTCAACATTCCTACTAGTCTGCCTACTGCGACTAATTAAATCTCACTTCACAACCACCCACCACTTCGGATTTGAGGCCGCCGCATGATACTGACACTTTGTAGACGTAGTCTGATTATTCCTTTACATCTCCATCTACTGATGAGGATCATACTTTTCTAATACAACCAGTATAAATGACTTCCAATCATTCAATTTCAGCTAAAACCTGAAGAAAAGTAATGAACACAACAACCTCACTCTTCACCTTATCACTAATCATTTCAATCCTCTTAGTTATACTTAACAACCAATTAGCAATGATAAAACCAAACAAAGAAAAACTATCTCCATACGAATGCGGATTTGACCCGATAAAAACTATCCGCCTGCCATTCTCCATCCGATTTTTCCTCAGTAGCAATCCTATTCCTACTATTCGACCTAGAAATCGCACTGCTCCTACCACTCCCATGAGCCACCCAACTAACCACACCAATACACACCCTAACATGAACCTTTACCATCCTACTCCTCCTGACACTAGGCTTCATCTATGAATGAACCCAAGGAGGACTAGAATGGGCAGAATGAGCGGCTAATTTAATTTAAAATAACTAATTTCGACTTAGTCAACCATGATTATAAACCATGGCCACTCTATGACCCCACTACACTTTAGCTACTCCACAGCATTTATAATCAGCATAACAGGCTTCATGCTCCACCGGACTTCCCTTATCTCAACCCTACTATGCCTAGAAAGCATAATACTATCACTATTCATTGCCCTAGCACTACACCCAATCCAACTACAAACCCCGTCATTCATACTAAACCCCATACTAATTCTATCATTCTCTGCATGCGAAGCCAGCCTGGGCCTATCCCTACTAGTAGCATCATCACGAACCCACAACCCAAACAACCTGCAAAACCTTAATCTCCTACAATGCTAAAAATCCTAATACCAACAATCGCATTAATCCCCACCATCACACTATGCAAACCAACACAACTATGATACACCACATTAACCCACAGCATACTAATTTCACTCCTAAGTCTACAACTATTAAACCCGCCACTATACCCAACCATAAACCTCTCAAACCCAAACCTAGCAACAGACCAAGTATCTACACCCCTAATCATCCTATCATGCTGACTCACCCCCCTAATAATTCTGGCCAGCCAGAACCACCTGTCAACAGAACCCCTACCACGAAAACGAACATTTATCACTACCGTAATCCTACTTCAAACACTACTTATCATAACATTCTCAGCCACAGACCTAATAATATTTTTCGTATTATTTGAAGCCACACTAATCCCCACACTAATGATAATCACACGGTGAGGAAATCAAATAGAACGACTAAACGCCGGAACCTACTTCTTATTCTACACACTTATTGGATCCCTACCCCTACTCATTGCCCTACTATCACTGTACTCTAACACAAACTCACTCTCAATACCAACAATACAACTAAACCCACCAACAATAACAAACACATGAACAAACTCAATATGACTACTAGCCGCACTAACCGCATTCATAATCAAAATACCACTATATGGCCTACACCTATGACTACCAAAAGCACATGTCGAAGCCCCCATCGCAGGATCAATAATCCTAGCCGCCATCCTACTAAAACTAGGGGGCTACGGAATTATCCGAATCATAATAACCACCGCCCTAACATTTAAAACACCCTACTACCCATTCATAATCCTAGCACTCTGAGGCATTATCATAACAGGCCTAATCTGCTTACGCCAAACTGATCTAAAATCACTAATCGCTTACTCATCCGTTAGCCACATAGGCCTCGTAATCGCCGCCACACTTACACAAACAGAATGGGCCTACACAGGGGCCATCACCATCATAATCGCCCACGGCCTTACATCATCCATACTATTCTGCCTAGCCAACACAAACTACGAACGAATCCATAGCCGAACACTACTACTAACCCAAAACATACAACTACTACTACCACTAATAGGCACATGGTGACTAATCGCCAGCCTGACCAACATAGCCTTGCCCCCAACCATTAACCTCATAGGAGAACTGACCATCATTACCTCACTATTCAATTGATCCCACCCCACAATCATCCTCACAGGACTGGGAACCCTAATCACCGCCACCTATACCCTACACATATTCTCCTCAACCCAATGAGGAGAACTGCCACAACACATAAAAACCATCACACCAACCCACACACGAGAACACCTAATCATAACCCTACACGTCCTGCCCATAATATTACTCACACTAAAACCAGAACTAATCTGAGGCCCCTTCAACTGTTCATATAGTTTTAAACCAAACATTAGACTGTGGCTCTAAAAATAGGGGTTTAAACCCCCTTATAAACCGAGAAAGTAATAATAGAAACTGCTAATTACTATTACCTGAGATTAAATTCACAGCTTCCTCACTTTTAAAGGATAACAGCAATCCGCTGGCCTTAGGAGCCACACCCCCTTGGTGCAACTCCAAGTGAAAGTAATGACAACACTTTTCAACTCAATACTACTACTATCACTTCTAACTCTTACCCTACCACTCATAACACCACCACTAAATATAAAACCAAAGACCGCTGTAAAAATAACATTCTTCATCAGCCTAATCCCTCTAACCATGTACATTTACTCCAACACCGAATCCATTGTCACCAACTGGTCCTGAACTATAACCTCAACATTCACAATATCAATAAGCTTTAAGTTTGATCAATACTCTATCATATTCATCCCAGTGGCCCTATACGTAACATGGTCCATCCTAGAATTTACCCACTGGTACATAGCACCTGACCCCCACATCACAAAATTCTTCAAATACCTACTAACCTTTCTTATAGCCATAATAACATTAGTCACTGCCAACAATATATTTCAATTCTTTATTGGGTGAGAAGGCGTGGGAATCATATCCTTCCTTCTAATCGGCTGATGATTCAGCCGATTAGAAGCATGCTCATCAGCCCTACAGGCCATCATCTATAACCGCACCGGAGACATCGGACTAATCCTAAGCATAGCCTGATTATCAACAAACCTAAACTCATGAGAACTACAACAAATCTTCTCTAGCACCAACCCTACTCCACTACTACCCCTCATCAGCCTCATCATCGCAGCCACTGGAAAATCAGCCCAATTCAGCCTCCACCCGTGATTGCCAGCAGCAATAGAGGGCCCCACCCCAGTCTCAGCCCTACTACACTCCAGCACTATAGTTGTAGCAGGGATTTTTTTATTAATCCGAATACATCCAATACTCTCAACAAACGATACAGCCGCCTCAATTTGCCTATGTCTGGGAGCCCTCACCACACTATTTACAGCTATCTGTGCAACCACTCAAAATGACATCAAAAAAATCATTGCTTTCTCCACCTCAAGTCAACTAGGACTAATAATAGTAACCATCGGACTTAATCAACCCCAACTAGCCTTCCTACACATCACAATACACGCCTTTTTTAAAGCAATACTCTTCCTCTGCTCCGGTTCAATCATCCACAACCTAAATAACGAACAAGACATTCGAAAAATAGGGGGACTACACAAATCCCTCCCAATCACCTCATCATGTATAACTATCGGAAACCTATCCCTTTCAGGGATTCCATTCCTAACCGGATTCTACTCTAAAGACACCATCATCGAAACCATAACCACATCCCACACAAACGCCTGAGCCCTACTCCTAACATTAACTGCAACATCCCTAACTGCAGCCTACAGCCTACGAATCACAATTCTAGTGCAAGCAGGACAACCACGCTTCCAACCCATACACCCCATTAACGAAAACCGCCCAACCAACACCAATCCTATCATCCGACTAGCAGCAGGAAGCATTATCGCAGGACTATTAATCTCATCAAACACAGTCACAACAAACCCCACACAAATAACCATACCACACCATATAAAAACATCAGCACTAACCATAACAATCCTGGGGTTAATCCTAGCCGCAGAACTAATTACAATAACCAACAAAACCACAAAACCATCAAAAACCCACACCCTATCAAACCTACTAATACACTTCAACACCCTACTACACCGATCACTGCCAATATTAAACCTAAAATTCAGCCAAAACACCGCAACTCACCTAACAGACCTAACCTGATATGAAAACACAGGACCAAAACTAATAACAAAACTACAAACTGCTCCTATTACAATAACCTCAACACAAAAAGGCCTAATCAAAATATACCTCACGTCATTCCTACTAACCATCACCATACTCCTCCTCATCTAATAGAACGAATCACCCCTCAGGTCAAACCACGAACCAAATCCAACACAACAAACAACGTCAACAACAAACCCCAACCAGCAACCAAAAACACCACACAACCATAATAATAAAACCACGACACCCCAACACAATCTACACGAACATTAAACAAACCACCAGCATCAACCACAACATCCCCATACCCCTCTAAACTTCATATACCATAACAAACTACAACCCCACCAAAAACCAACAAAAGATACCCAACCATACAAGACAAATTCGAATAATCACACCAAGCAACAGGATACGAATCCCCTGTCAACGCCACAGAATACGCAAAAACCACCAACATCCCCCCCAAATAAACCAAAAACAACACCAAAGAAATAAAAGACCCCCCCAACCCAATCAACACTAAACACCCAAACACCGCCCCAAACACCAAACCAACAACCCCATAATAAGGAGAAGGGCCAGAAGCTACACTAACAACCCAAAAAACAAAACAAATCTCAAATATAAAAATAAAAAACACCATTATTCTTGCCTGGACTTCAACCAAGACTAATGATTTGAAAAACCACTGTTGTATTCAACTACAAAAACCCAATGGCCATCAACTTACGAAAATCTCACCCAATAATCAAAATCATTAACAACTCACTAATTGACCTCCCTAGCCCACCCAACATCTCCATTTGATGAAACTTCGGATCCCTATTAGGCACCTGTCTAACCCTGCAAATCATCACAGGATTATTCCTAGCCATACACTACTCACCAAACATCTCCACAGCATTCTCATCAGTAGCCCACATCACCCGAGACGTACAATACGGCTGACTAATCCGCAACACCCATGCCAACGGAGCCTCACTATTCTTCGCATGCATCTACCTACACATCGGACGAGGCATATACTATGGTTCATACCTATACAAACAAACCTGAAACACTGGCGTAATCCTACTAATACTAACCATAGCCACCGCATTCATAGGATACGTACTACCATGAGGGCAAATATCCTTCTGAGGGGCCACCGTAATCACAAACCTACTATCAGCCGTCCCCTATATCGGCACCACAATAGTACAATGGGTCTGAGGAGGCTTCTCCGTAGACAATGCCACCCTAACACGATTCTTCACCATACACTTCCTACTTCCATTCATAATCGCAGGAATAACCATAGTACATCTACTATTCCTACACGAAACTGGATCAAACAACCCAATAGGACTTAACTCAAACACAGACAAAATCCCGTTCCATCCCTACTTCTCATACAAAGACCTACTGGGCCTAACTGTAATACTAACCACACTACTATCTATCGCCATATTTTACCCAAACCTATTGGGGGACCCAGACAACTTCACGCCAGCCAACCCACTATCCACCCCGCCCCACATCAAACCAGAATGATACTTTCTATTCGCATATGCCATCTTACGATCAATCCCAAACAAATTAGGCGGAGTCCTAGCCTTACTACTATCCATCCTAGTGCTATTCACCCTCCCCATAGTCCACACATCAAAACAACGAACACTTACCTTCCGACCAATCACCCAAACCTTATTCTGACTATTCGTAGCCAACCTAATAGTACTGACATGAATTGGAGGTCAACCAGTAGAAAACCCATTCATTCTTATCGGACAAACAGCCTCCATCCTCTATTTCCTAATCTTACTCGTACTAATACCAATCTCGGGCATAATCGAAAACAAAGCAATCAGCTAAAACACTTCAGTAGCTTAAACAACAAAGCATTGGTCTTGTAAACCAAAGAATGAAGAACCCCAATCCTCCTGAAGTACAATACGCCCAAAAGTCAAAAGAAAAGGACTACAACCTTCTTCCCCGATCCCCAAAACCGGAATTTTAATTAAACTATCTTTTGCTCTCTCCCGCGCACAAGAGAAAACTTCCCCCCCCCCCCCCATGTACTATTGTACATTCACCTATCTACCACAAGCATATCACCAGTAATATTTATGTAATCCGTACTGAATACATTAAATGATTAATTTTACATAACTGTACTAGAACATGCATATAAGCAAGGAAATAAATCCATGACATCGGACACACTTATTCAAAATTATTCTACACCATGAATATCGTCACAGTCCTTGACATCTATTGGTCTAGCAACTCACGAGAAATAAGCAATACTTGTTAGTAAGATACTCCATTACCAGTTTCAAGCCCATTTAAAGTTGGCGTACATAACTGATCTATCCTGGCATTTGGCTGTTTTTTCAAGCACATGCACTGTTGAAGTTCATATCATTATCTTTAAAAGGCCAACGGTTGATGTGTTCTATACATTAATCTGGCCATCAGACATACCTGGTTTAGTACATATAGTAGTTCTCTTTTCTCTCTGTGTTCTCAGGCCCACAATACTGATACCTGCCAAATAACTGAAACTGGACTTACGTTCAATATTAATTACCTTACATAATTACTAAACAGGTGTTATTAATTAATGCTCGAAAGACATATAAATTCCAAAACACATTACCAACCAAAAACCACTCAACAAACCACTTTAAGTTAAACCCCCCTACCCCCATTAAGCTAGCACTAACCCGCATAATCACCTATTCTCGTCAAACCCCAAAATCCGAGAATGATTATACTGATATAACACTAACCCTGTGAGCAACAAATAAATTAAAAACTCACATTATATACATATATATTTTAAACAACTAAACACACTACCCCATAATACAGTACACCAAACACACCTAACTATTGCGCAGTCCAATACATACACCAAAAAACTACACCCATCTATATATCTATATATCTATATATCTATATATCTATATATCTATATATCTATATATCTATATATCTATATATCTATATATCTATATATCTATATATCTATATATCTATATATCTATATATCTATATATCTATATATCTATATATCTATATATCTATATATCTATACCCACTGCTAC